CTACTTCAACCGATATGCCCTTAGGCACGGCCATACATAACATAGAAATCACACTTGGAAAGGGTGGACAATTAGCTAGAGCTGCCGGCGCTGTAGCGAAGCTGATTGCAAAAGAGGGTAAATCGGCCACATTAAGATTACCATCTGGGGAGGTCCGTTTGATATCCAAAAACTGCTTAGCAACAGTCGGACAAGTGGGTAATGTTGGGGTGAACCAAAAAAGTTTAGGTAGAGCTGGATCGAAGCGTTGGCTAGGTAAGCGTCCTGTAGTAAGAGGAGTGGTTATGAACCCTGTAGACCATCCCCATGGGGGCGGGGAAGGGAGAGCCCCAATTGGTAGAAAAAAACCCACAACCCCTTGGGGTTATCCTGCGCTTGGAAGAAGAAGTAGGAAAAGGAAAAAATATAGTGATAGTTTTATTCTTCGTCGCCGTAAATAGGAATACTTTTTGAAAATCGAATTTTTTGAATTTGAAATAATGTGATGGGCGAACGACGGGAATTGAACCCGCGCGTGGTGGATTCACAATCCACTGCCTTGATCCACTTGGCTACATCCGCCCCTTATCTAGCTAAAGGATTTTTTCTTTTTTCCATTCATCATTATTGTATTTATTCTTACCTTCATACTTAGATCGAGATATTCTATTGGACATAGAATGCCAATCTTTAAAATGTAAAAAAAGGAGTAATCAGCTGTGGCACGTTCACTAAAAAAAAATCCTTTTGTAGCTAATCATTTATTGAGAAAAATTGAAAAACTCAACATGAGGGAGGAGAAAGAAATAATAGTAACTTGGTCTCGGGCATCTACCATTATACCCAAAATGATTGGCCATACAATCGCTATTCATAATGGAAAGGAACATTTACCTATTTATATAACAGATCGTATGGTAGGTCACAAATTGGGAGAATTCGCGCCTACTCTGACTTTCGCGAGACATGCGAGAAACGATAATAAATCTCGTCGTTAATTTTGAATCAAAAAAAAGATACTTATCATTCATTGGCGGGGGATAACCTTATGATAAAGAACTCGAATTCGGGTAGAGAAGTCAAAGTTTTAGCTCAACATATATGTATGTCTGCTTTCAAAGCGCGAAGAATAATTGATCAGATTCGCGGGCGCTCTTATGAGGAAACGCTTATGATACTGGAACTCATGCCTTATCGAGCATCTTATCCCATTTTAAAATTGGTTTATTCCGCAGCAGCAAATGCTAGTCATAATATGGGTTTGAACGAAGCTGATTTATTCATTAGTAAAGCCGAAGTCAACGGGGGTCCTTTTGTGAAAAAGTTAAGACCTAGGGCTCGGGGGCGTAGTTATCCGATAAAAAGGCCCACTTGTCATATAACAATTGTATTAAAAGATAAATCGAAATTCTTTTTAGCTGAATCGAAATCTTAGATTCATATTTAGAAAAAAATGGATGGAAAGATAATATAATCAAAAAATATGGGACAAAAAATAAATCCACTTGGTTTCAGACTTGGTACAACACAAAATCATCATTCTTTTTGGTTCACACAACCAAAAAATTTTTCCGTAGGTCTACAAGAAGATGAGAAAATACGGAATTGTATCAAGAACTATGTACAAAAAAATAAGAGAATATCCTCAGGTTTCGAAGGAATTGGAATTGCACGCATAGAAATTCAAAAAAGAATCGATTTGATCCAGGTCATAATCTATATCGGGTTCCCAAATTTATTAATAGAGGGGCGAACACGAGGGATCGAAGAATTACAGATGAATGTACAAAAAGAATTTCGTTCTGTGAACCGAAGACTCAACATTGCTATCACAAGAATTGAAAAACCTTATGGACACCCTAATATTCTTGCAGAATATATGGCTTCACAATTAAGAAATAGAGTTTCGTTTCGAAAGGCAATGAAAAGAGCTATTGAATTAACTGAACAAACAGATACAAAGGGAATTCAAATACAAATTGCAGGGCGTATCGACGGGAAAGAAATTGCACGTGTCGAATGGATCAGAGAAGGTAGGGTTCCTCTACAAACAATTCGCGCTAAAATTGATCATTGTTCCTATACAATTCGAACTATCCATGGAGTATTAGGCCTCAAAATTTGGATATTTGTGGACGAGGAATAATAGACCTTTCTTTATTTTGCCATTCTGTCCAGTGGTAGAACACAAAATTAGAATTCGAAACTGTTTCCGTTTTTCCGTTAAATCAAACAAAAATAAACAATTCTAATTCTATAAGGTTGAATAAAAAATAAATTTACCCTTTTTTGATATAATTGCTATGCTTAGTGTGTGACTCGTTAGTTTTTTCTTTAGAGTTTTTAGTTGGACTTCAAAAAAAGACTGACCCCTACTATGAACTTAATAACTATCTAAACTAAAAACTAATAACCAACTTATTGCTTCGTATTGTCGAGATCCCAAGAAACAGTGACTATATGACTGGATCAATCATATAGTTGTAACAACTGAAATTTTTCACAAATCTGATTATGGATT